ACCTGGAAACAAAAATTGGAAAATTTAAAAGGGCCCATTTATTAGTTCTAAGAGTTTTAAAAGGAAAAACGAAATTCGTTTTAAAAGAAACAAAAAAAAGGGCTATCAAAAGTTTTTTATTTATAAAAATAATAATAAAAGGAATAAAAAGAATAATAAAAAGACTTTCCAAATTAAACCCAATTCTATTATTTAGCTTAAGAAAAGTATCTGAATCGAATGAAATTAAAAACGAAAAAGATTCTAGAATCAGCCATCAAATAATTCCTGAATCATTTAGTCCTACAAATTGGACAAATTCTTCACTGACAGAAAAAAAAAAGAAGGGTCTGACTGATAGAACAAGCACAATTCTAAATCCAATAGAAACAGAAAAAATTACAAAAGAAAAAAATAAAATAACCCCACCAGGAGTATATATTAGTCCTACCGAAAAAAGTTATAATGCTAAAAGTAAAAGGTTCGAATCGCCAACAAATATTTGGCAAATATTAAAAAGAAGAAATGTCCGATTAATCTCTCAATTAGATTGTTTTAGAAAAATTTTCGTTGAAAGAATATACATAGATATAGGTTTATCTATTATTAATATTCCCAGACTCAATACACAACTTTTTCTTGAATTGATAAAAAAAATTTCGGCAAATCAAGAAAGGCTTAATAGAAAAAATCAAAATACAATTAACTTTATTTTAACTATTTCAACCCTAAAAAGGTCAATTGATAGGATTAGAAATAGGACAAATTCGCATAGTTTTTGTGACTTATCCTATTTGTCACAAGCATATGTATTTTACAAAATATCACAAACCCAAGTTAGTAACTTGTATAAATTAAGATCCGTTTTTCAACATCTTTTTCAACATCACAGAATGTCTTTTTTTATTAAGACTGAACTAAAGGATTCTTTTGAAACACAAGGAATAATTCATTCAAAATTAAGTCATAAGAAACTTACGAGTTATGAAATAAATGAATGGAAAAACTGGTTAAAGGGGCATTATCAATACGATTTATCTCGGATTAGGTGGTCTGGATTAATACCACAAAAGTGGAGAAATAAAGTTAATCTACGTCGTATGGCTAAAAATCAAGATTTCAAATGGGATTCATATGAAAAAATTCAGTCCAAAAAACAAAATGATTCTAAAGTATATTACCTATTGAATCAAAAAGATAATTTTCAAAAAAACTCTAGATATAATCTTTTATCATATAAATCTATTAATTTGAATTATGAAACTAAGAGAGACTCGTCTGTTTATAGATCGAGCTTTGAAGTACAAGTAAATAAGAACGAAGCTATTTCTTATAATTCCAACACACAGAAACACAATTTTTGTGATATCTGGGGGAGTATCCCTATTAATAATTATGGCGATCTTAGATATATGGAAAAAAATCCCGATAGAAAATATTTTGATTGGAAAATTCTCAATTTTGATGTTAGACAAAAAGTCACTATGGAGTCCTGCATCAAAATCGATACCAGGAGTAATCAAAATACTAAGATTGATACTATTGATACTAACAATTATCAAATAATTGATAAAAAAGACCTTCTTTATCTTACGCTTCCGCAAAATATCAAAATAAATTCACCAAATCCCCCAAAAGCTTGTTTGGATTGGATGGGAATGAATGAAGAAATAGTAAATCGTCCCATCTCCGCTCTGGGACTTTGGTTCTTCCCAGAATTTGTGCTACTTTATAATCTATATAAAATGAAACCATGGGTTATACCAAGTAAAGTACTTCTTTTAAATTTGAATCTAAATGAAAATGATTTTAGTGAAAATAAAAACATCGAAAGAAACCAAAAAGGGGAATGTGTTTCAAATAAAAAAATAAAGAATCAAAATCAAAAAGAAAAAGACCCTGTCGAAAGCAAAAGAGATCTTAGATCAAATGTACAAAAACAGGGGAATCCTGGATCTGCTCCTTCAACAAACCACGAAAACGGTATTGAAGATCCTTATGCAAGATCGAAGAGAAAGGGGGGTAAAAAGAAAAAACAATACAAAAGTAATACAGGAGCAGAACTAGATTTATTCCTAAAACGTTATTTACTTTTTCAATTGAGATGGGACGATGCTTTGAATCAAAGAATGATCAATAATATCAAAATATATTGTCTCCTGCTTAGGCTGATAAATCCACGAAAAATTACTATATCCTCGATTCAAAGAAGAGAAATGAGTTTGGATATAATGCTGATTCAGAAGAATTTAAGTCTTGCAGAATTGATCAAAAGGGGGATCTTAATTATCGAACCCACCCGTCTGTCTGTAAAAAACGATGGACAATTTCTTATGTATCAAACCTTAAGTATTTCATTAGTTCATAAGAGTAAGCACCAAACTAATCAAGGATATCAAGAACAAACCTATGTTGATAAGAATGATTTTGATTTGCCTGTTCCCGAAAACATTTTATCGCATAGACGTCGTAGAGAGTTGAGAATTCTAATTTCTTTCAATTCAAAGAATAGGAAAAAAAATCCAATATTTGGTACTGAGAACAACTGCAGTGAATCTTTGGATAAAGGGAACCATCTTGATAAAGATAAGAATGAATTAATTAAATTCAAATTTTTTCTTTGGCCTAATTATCGATTAGAAGATTTAGCTTGTATGAATCGCTATTGGTTTGATACGAATAACGGCAGTCGTTTCAGTATGTTAAGGATACATCTGTATCCGCGGTTGAAAAGTTGTTGATAGTCCATTTTTCCTATATATGCTATACCCTATAGGGTATATGAAAGTAAAGAAATTCACACATGCCCCGCCCCGTCTTCCATGCCATTCTAATATACGATACGAAGACTAAAACCACTGAGGTATCAATTAGACCTACAAATCAATTAACAGAATCTTCTTCATTTTAGGTCTAAATTATGCCATGCAAAAACGAACCCCCCCCCTTTTTTCTTTTTCTGAATAAAATGGAATTTAAACCTGGAGGGATTAATATGAGTTGATCAAATTAGGAGTCCATAAAGAAATTAAGATTATTATATATAACTATAACACATTAAAGTTACTACCATTATTATTAATTATTATTCATCGGTAAAATCCATATATGTAAAAGTGGAAGAGGGGAAATCTTTTATGGTAAAAAATGCATTCATTTCGGTTATTTCTGAAGAAGAAAAGAGAGGGTCGGTTGAATTTCAAGTATTCAGTTTTACCAATAAGATACGGAGACTTACTTCACATTTGGAAGTGCACAAAAAAGACTATTTATCTCAGAGAGGTTTGCGCAAAATTTTAGGAAAACGTCAACGGCTCTTGGCTTATTTGGCAAAAAAAAATAGAGTACGTTATAAAGAATTAATTGGTCAGTTGAGTATACGAGAGCCAAAAACCCGTTAATTCGAAGAATCTTTTTAAGTACTCTTATTTTTTTTATTTGGATAAACTTCTTTTCACTTTTCACTTTCAGCAATTCATGGAAGAATGAATGGGTAAAAAACTTATGACTGTACCAGCTACAAGAAAAGACCTCATGATAGTCAATATGGGTCCTCACCACCCATCAATGCATGGTGTTCTTCGACTCATCGTTACTCTAGATGGTGAAGATGTTATTGACTGTGAACCAATATTGGGTTATTTACACAGAGGGATGGAGAAAATTGCGGAAAATCGAACAATTATACAATATTTGCCCTATGTAACACGTTGGGATTATTTAGCTACCATGTTCACAGAAGCAATAACTGTAAATGGACCCGAACAATTAGGAAATATTCAAGTACCTAAAAGAGCTAGTTATATCAGAGTCATTATGTTGGAGTTGAGTCGTATAGCTTCCCATTTGCTATGGCTTGGCCCCTTTATGGCCGATATTGGTGCACAGACCCCTTTCTTCTATATTTTTCGAGAAAGGGAATTGATATATGACCTATTCGAAGCTGCTACTGGTATGCGAATGATGCATAATTATTTTCGTATCGGAGGAGTAGCTGCTGATCTACCTCATGGCTGGATAGATAAATGTTTGGATTTTTGTGATTACTTTTTAACGGGGGTTGCTGAATATAAAAAGCTTATTACAAGGAATCCTATTTTTTTAGAACGAGTTGAAGGCGTGGGCATTATTGGCGGAGAAGAAGCACTAAATTGGGGTTTATCAGGACCAATGCTACGGGCTTCCGGAATCCAATGGGATCTTCGTAAAGTTGATCATTATGAGTCTTACGATGAATTTGATTGGGAAGTTCAATGGCAAAAAGAAGGGGATTCATTAGCTCGTTATTTAGTACGAATCGGTGAAATGACAGAATCCATAAAAATTATACAACAGGCTCTGGAAGGAATTCCAGGAGGACCCTATGAGAATTTAGAAATACGACGTTTTGATAGAGTAAAAGATCCCGAATGGAATGATTTTGAATATCGATTTATTAGTAAAAAACCTTCTCCAACCTTCGAATTGGCGAAACAAGAACTTTATGTGAGAGTTGAAGCCCCAAAAGGAGAATTGGGAATTTTTCTGATAGGGGATCAGAGTGTTTTTCCTTGGAGATGGAAAATTCGCCCGCCGGGTTTTATCAATTTGCAAATTCTTCCTCAGTTAGTTAAAAGAATGAAATTGGCTGATATTATGACGATATTAGGTAGCATAGATATCATTATGGGAGAAGTTGATCGTTAAAAATGATAATTGATACAACCGAAATACAAGCTATCAATTCTTTTTCCAGATTGGAATTCTTAAAGGAGGTCTATGGGATTATATGGATACTTGTCCCGATTTTGACTCTTGTATTAGGAATCACAATAGGTGTACTTGGAATTGTTTGGTTAGAAAGAGAAATATCCGCAGGGATACAACAACGTATTGGACCTGAATACGCCGGCCCTTTAGGAATTCTTCAAGCTCTAGCAGACGGTACAAAACTACTTTTTAAAGAGAACCTTCTTCCATCTAGAGGGGATCGTCGTTTATTCAGTATCGGACCATCCGTCGCAGTCATATCAGTTTTACTA